AAGTATATAATTTAAATTTTTTTTAACAATTTATAGTTTTTTTAAGTCATTGTGCTATTTTATTTTGTTTTCGAAGTCGTACAAATTCTGTAAGTAGATTTGTATGTGTGTTTTCCCTAAGTTATTGTACTAGTTGAACTTGGTTTTTGGGGTTTGCCAAGGTGAGTAGAGTAGTATAATGGGGGGGTAGGGGGGGTTTACCTAGAAAAATGTTTCTACCGGGGGGAGGAAATATAGAGGTATGTCTTATAAGCATTCATTATATGTTATCATTTATCAATGTTTGCGTGGATTAATAATCTTTACATTACATGTCCACGTTTTAGATTAAAATGGTGATAATCACTCTGAGATGTTGGCTGAAAGTTTAAAAAAAGAAAAATAATGAAAGTGCCGAGTCCAGAGATGTCTTAGTTACGAATTAATAAGTAATTAAAGCATTTATCAGCTGTTGATATGTAATTAAAATGACAAATTTTATATTATTGTCATTAGATTTCGCATTATAAGTCTATTACGGTTTGATTGCTGGTTTCCCGCACCAATGTTATTGATATATTTAACTGTACTAATAGATATTCGTGTGGAAAATAAATGAATGTACATTTATACATAGATATAAAAAATATAGATAGATTCAGGAGATAGTTAAAATAGAATTTTGGCCTTGGGTGCCAAAGGTGGGGATTAAAAATTTCCCTCTTCTGAAGCATTTAAAACTAAAGTTCAAGAGAGGTGTTAATCTCTATTTTTAGCTTACAAGACTAGTGCTTTAGAATTAAGCTACTTAAACAGTTTAGAATTTTATTTTCTATAAGGCCAATAAGGGGGTAAAGTAGAATGAAAAATGTAAAGTACAGTATTGAAGAAATTTGTCCAATTAAAATTAGAGGGTCTTCTACTGGTTGTCCGCCAATTCAGGTTAGGATTACTGCGTTGGCTGCAATTGATCAGAATAGGATTTGTATCGATGGTTGAAAGGTTATTGAGCGTTTTTTTGTAGCATGGAGCAGGGGAATGAATATTAGAATAAGAATAGATATTAGTAGAGCTAAGACTCCTCCTAGTTTGTTAGGGATTGATCGTAGAATAGCGTAGGCAAATAGAAAATATCATTCGGGTTTGATATGAGGGGGTGTTATTAGGGGGTTTGCTGGAGTAAAATTTTCTGGGTCTCCTAAAATGTTTGGTGAGAATAGAGCTAAAATTGTTAGGGCAAATAATATAATAATAAACCCTAAGATGTCTTTGTAGGAAAAATAAGGGTGAAAAGTAATTTTGTCTGTGTTAGAGTTGATTCCTATTGGGTTGTTTGAGCCTGTTTCGTGAAGAAATAGTAGGTGAATTATTGAAGCCCCTGCAATTATGAATGGAAGAATAAAATGGAATGCGAAAAATCGTGTGAGGGTTGCTTTGTCGATGGAGAAGCCTCCTCAGATTCATTGAACTAAACTATCTCCGATGTATGGGATTGCTGATATTAGGTTAGTAATTACTGTTGCTCCTCAGAAGGATATTTGTCCTCATGGTAATACGTATCCTACAAAGGCTGTAGCTATTACTAGGAAGAGTAGAATTACTCCGATGTTTCAGGTTTCTTTAAATAGATAGGATCCATAGTAAATTCCCCGTCCAATGTGTAGATAGATACATAGGAAGAATATTGATGCTCCGTTGGCATGGATGTTTCGGATTAATCAGCCATAATTTACATCTCGGCAGATATGTGCAATTGAAGAGAATGCTGATAATGTATCGGCTGTGTAATGTATTGCTAAGAATAAGCCTGTAAGAATTTGTATAATTAGACATACTCCCAAGAGAGAGCCATAGTTTCATAGTGAAGATAGGTTAGATGGAGTAGGGAGATCAATGAATGAATTGTTAATAATCTTTATAATTGGGTGGATTTTTCGTATGTTTGGGGCCATATTTCTATAGTTGAGTAACAACGGTGGTTTTTCATATCATAGGTTTTGGTTAAAGTCCAGGTGGAAATTTATGGCATTTATAGTTTTTTTAGGGTTAATGGGTTTAGTACTTGGTATAATTGGAGTGGCGTCAAATCCGTCACCTTATTTTGCTGCTTTAGGATTGGTAGTAGCTGCGGCAGCTGGATGTATAATTCTCGCAGGGATAGGTATAGCTTTTTTATCATTGGTTTTATTTTTAATTTATCTAGGGGGAATGTTAGTTGTTTTTGCATATTCTTCAGCTATAGCCGCTGAGCCGTATCCTGAGGCGTGAGGGAGTCAGTACGTTGTTTTATACATGGTTATTTATTTTATTGTTTTTTGGGCAGGATATGGTTTAGTGAATAATGTGGATAGTTTTTTTTATTTTGAAAATATAATAATTCGGTATGATTGAGGGGGTGTATCTATAATGTACGGGGTTGGAGGGTGAATATTATTAATGTCAGGTTGAGTCTTATTGTTAACTTTGTTTGGGGTCTTAGAGTTAACTCGTGGTGTTGGTTCTAGCAGTATTCGTGCTTTTAGATTACTAGTGCGATTAGTAGTGTTAATAAAAAAATGGTGAGGTAGGTTTTTATTAGACCTTGTTGTATGTTTGTAATAGTTTTGATTAGTGGAAGTTGTTTGTTTGTTAATCCTTTTGGCCCTATGATTTCTAATCATGTTAAGTCAGTTAAATTAGTTGCAATGTCTTGTCCAAGTTTTAGTGTAAAAATGGGGGTGGTGCGATGTGTGAGTGTTGGAAAGAATGCTAGGCAGGTAGAGAATGTGTATGGTTTGGGGGCTCGGTTGGGGGCGTTTATGATATCAATAGCTAGGAAGAGTCCAATGATTGTAATTAGAATTGCGGTAAGTTTGAATAGTACGGGCATCGTTATAATTTGGGTTTTAGGGGGTAAAATGTTAGTAGTGATTAGTAAGCCGGCTACTATGCTTCCTCAGGCTAGGCGTTTAATTGGGTTAAGTAGAGTTTTGTTATTTTCATTTGATGGTTGTATTGAAGGTATTCGTGGTTGGCCTATTAAAGCAAATTTAATAATGCGTAGGCTATACATTGATGTAAATATAGTAGCGATCAAAGTTATTAATAGTGCTCAGGTGTTAGTGTTTGATGTGTTTATGGCTTCAATGATAGCGTCTTTGGAGAAAAAGCCGGCTAGAAATGGGATTGCTATTAAGGCTATGCTGCCGATGTTAATGCATGTTGTTGTAGTTGGGATTATTATGTGTAGTGCACCTATTTTTCGGATGTCTTGTTCATCGGATAGGTTATGAATAATTGACCCAGAGCATAAAAATAGTATTGCTTTGAAGAATGCGTGAGTACAGATATGAAGGAAGGCTAATTGGGGTTGATTTAGACCAATTGAGACTATTATTAAGCCAAGTTGACTAGATGTTGAAAAGGCTACGATTTTTTTGATGTCATTTTGTGTGATTGCACAGGTGGCGGTAAAAAGGGTGGTGAGGGCTCCGAGGCAAAGACATGTTGTTAAAGCTGTTTGATTTTTTTCTAATAGGGGGTGGAAGCGAATTAATAAAAAAATGCCTGCTACAACTATTGTGCTCGAGTGTAGTAGAGCTGATACGGGGGTGGGGCCTTCTATGGCGGCTGGGAGTCATGGATGCAGTCCAAATTGGGCGGATTTTCCAGTGGCAGCTAGAATTAATCCTATAAGGGGGAGGGTAAGATTTATGTTTGTTATAAAGATTTGTTGTATTTCTCAGGAATTCAGGTTTATTGCGAATCAGGCTATAGTTATAATTAAGCCAATATCTCCAATACGGTTATATGCGATGGCTTGTATTGCTGATGAATTGGCGTCTATTCGGGCGTGTCATCATCCAATGAGTAAGAATGATATAATTCCTACTCCCTCTCATCCGATGAATAATTGGAACATATTGTTGGCGGATACTAAAGTTATTATTGCAATCAAGAACAAAAGTAAGTACTTAAAGAATTTATGTACTATTGGATCTTTTTCTATATATCATTGTGCGAATTCTATAATAGATCATGTAACTAATAAAGCCACTGGGATGAAGAAAATTGAATAGTTGTCAAATTTAAAGTTAAGATTAATGTTAAATGTTTGTGAACTAATTCAGTTTCAATCAATGGACACTGATTCAATTCCTTGGTCTAAGAAAATTGTTAATGATAGTAGGCTAGAAATGAAGGATCATTTTACATAAAATGTAATGGAATAGTTAGTAATTGGTTTTGCTGGCATAAGAATTAAGGGGGAGATTAGTAATATTAATGTCAGTATTATAAAGGTGTTAATAGACAATAATGAGTTCATAACTTTTACTTGGAGTTGCACCAGGGTGTTTGGATCCTAAAACCAAAAGATTGACTAATATCTTTTAAAAGTGAGGAATTGCATGATTTAACTGCACTACGAGGAAGTAGCAATTCCTGTATCTTATACCTCGGTAAATAAGAAATTATTAATTTCTATGTCTAAATCCACAATTTAGTATTTTTTTATTAAATTATATTTACATAATATTGGGCCTCAAATGAGGCTTGGGTTCATAATTAGTAGTAATAGTGGAATTAGGTGAAGTGCTATAAGAATATGTTCGCGAGTGAATGAGGGATTAATTGAATTAATGTGTTCAGGGGTTGGGCCTCGTTGTGTTGTTAAGAATATATTGAGGGAATATAATGCAGTAATAATGACTCCTACTCCTGTAGCAATAATAGTTGTGTTGGATCAGTTAAAGATAGTGGAGATAATGGTTAATTCTCCTATTAGATTGGGAGAGGGAGGAAGGGCTATGTTAGCTAAATTGGCTAGTAGTCATCATATAGCTATTAATGGAAGTAGGGTTTGTAGTCCTCGAGCTAGAAGAAGAGTCCGATTATGAGTTCGTTCATAATTTGTATTGGCGAGGCAGAATAGTATTGAGGATGTTAGTCCGTGTGCAATTATTAGGATAGTTGCTCCTGAAAATCCTCATGGTAATTGTGTGATGGCGGCAGTAATTACTAGGGCTATGTGGCTTACTGAAGAATAAGCGATTAGTGATTTTAGATCTGTTTGTCGTATACATACAGAGCTAGTTATAATGATTCCTCATAGGCTTAAAATGACGAATGGATAGACTATTTCTTTTGTAAAAGGGGTTAATAATATGGAGATACGTAAAATACCATATCCTCCCAGTTTAAGTAAAATTGCGGCTAGAATTATTGAACCTGCGATAGGTGCTTCTACATGTGCTTTTGGTAATCAGAGGTGCAGACCATATAGGGGTATTTTAACTATGAATGCTATTAAGCAGGCAAATCATCAGATATTAGAATTCATGGAAGTTTCGTAGTTGGAGAGTTGCATGTTAGTTATTATAGAGCCGGTAAAGCTGTGTAGTGCAAGGATCGCTAGTAGTAGAGGTAGAGAGCCTATTAGGGTATAAAATAGGAAGTATGTTCCGGCGCTTAGTCGCTCTGTTTGATTACCTCATCGAGTAATAATAATTAGGGTTGGGATTAATGTTGTTTCAAATATAATATAGAATATGATAAGTTCTGTTGATGAGAAAGCTATAATAAGGGATAATTGAAGGGCAATAAATATGATAATATAGGTTCGTTGACGATTAATTGGGTTATTTTTCATATGATGTTGGCTAGCTAAGATTATTATAGGAGTTAGTCAACATGTAAGGATTATTAAGGGGGAAGATAACTGGTCAATAGCAGTTCATTTAGTAGTAAATTCAGGGAGGATAGAAGGGGTATAAAATCATGAAGTGCTAATCAGTGCAATAATTAAGCTGTGGATTGTGGATGATGTTCAGATTCATTTTATGGGGGTCATTAATGTTAGAGGAATGAGCATGGTTGTTGGAATTAAAATTTTTAGCATTGTAGAAGGTTAAGATTTTGTATTGAGTCGGTACCGTGAGTGCGAGTGGTGGCAGTTAAGATTGAAAGTCCTATTCCTGCTTCGCAAGCAGAAAATGTTAATAGGATTATTGGGCTAAACAACATGAAGGTTGATTCTGCTTTTATTGACCATATAGCCAACATAATAAATAGAGAAAGCATTATTCCTTCTAGGCAGATTAATGCGGATAATAGATGTGTGCGGTGGAAGGTCAATCCTACTAAACCTAGGGAGAATGCTGAGTATAAGTTGAAACTTATGTTGGTCATAAAGAAGTTGTGGTATAATTCACAATTAACTAGGCCGAAATTAGTAGTCTTATTTTAGACTAACTTCTTACTCTGCTCATTCAAGTCCTCCTTGGGTTCATTCATAGACGAAGCCTAAGGTTAGTAATAGCAGAATTGAAGATGCGAAGGATATGGTAGTTAATGGTGAAGGTAGTTGTACTGCTCATGGGGATGGTAATAAGAGAGCAATTTCTAGGTCGAATAATAGAAAAAGGATAGCGACTAAAAAGAATCGTATTGAAAATGGCAGTCGTGCAGTTCCTAGTGGGTCAAATCCGCATTCATATGGGGATAGTTTTTCAACATCTGGGGTTGTTAATGGGAGTCAAAAGCTAACAAGGGCTAAAATAATAGTAATTAATAGAGTTGTCAATATGAATGTTATCATGTGTCTTCTTTTGAGTGTTATTCAAAATTTAGTGATTGGAAGTCGCTGGTATTTATTATACTAAGAAGGCATGATCCTCATCAATAGATAGAGACGTAGAGGAAGAGTCAGACTACGTCTACGAAATGTCAGTATCATGCAGCTGCTTCAAATCCAAAATGGTGTTTGGATGTAAAATGGTATTGAATTTGTCGTATTAGGCATACTATAATGAAGGTTGATCCGATGATTACATGAAGGCCATGGAAGCCGGTGGCTACAAAAAATGTCGATCCATAAATGCCGTCGGAAATTGAGAAGGGGGCTTCATAATATTCTGTTGCTTGAAGAAAGGTAAAGTATAATCCTAATATGATGGTAAGTGAAATTGATTGAATAGCTTCTTTTCGATGTCCGGATATTAGGCTATGATGTGCTCATGTAATTGTAACTCCAGAGGCTAAAAGGACAGCTGTATTAAGAAGGGGAACCTCAAATGGGTCAAGGGGCAAAATTCCTGTAGGGGGTCAGGATTCTCCTAGTTCGATGGTGGGGGCAAGGCTAGATCGGTAAAAGGCTCAAAAAAATCCTAGGAAAAAAAAGATTTCTGATGTAATGAATAAAATTATTCCGTATCGAAGTCCTTTTTGTACTGGATGAGTATGATGGCCTTGAAAGGTTCCTTCTCGAATAATATCTCGTCATCATTGGATTATTGTTAATAATAGAGTTGTTAGGCCTATTAGTATAGCTAGTGTAGAGTTGAAATGGAATCATAAGGCTAGGCCTGAAGTTATTAGTAGTGCTGCAATTGCACCAGTTAGGGGTCATGGGCTGGGGTCCACTATGTGGTATGCATGTGCTTGTTGTGCCATTAGATATTTTCTTGTAGATATAAGCTTAGTAGTAGTACGAATACGTATGCTTGAATTATAGCAACCGCTACTTCTAGGAGGGTAAGTAAAAGCAAGATAGTTATTGTTAAAAGGGCTACAGTTGGCATTATGGAGGATAATAATAAAGTAGCGGTTGAGATTAGTTGAATGAGCAGATGTCCTGCTGTCAGGTTAGCGGTTAATCGTACACCTAAAGCTAAAGGGCGAATGATTAAGCTGACGGTTTCGATTATAATCAGAGGGGGAATTAATAGGGCTGGTGTGCCTTCTGGCAAGAGGTGGCCTAGTGATGCTGTAGGTTGATTACGTATTCCTAGTAGAACTGTTGAGAATCATAGTGGGGTGGCTAGTGCTAAATTCATTGATAATTGGGTGGTGGGGGTAAATGTGTGTGGTAGAAGGCCTATAAGGTTTAGTGTTATTAAGAACATTAATAGTGAAGTTAAGATAAAGGTTCATTTTTGCCCGTATGTGTTAAATGGGGAGAATAGTTGTTTTGTAAAATTTAATATTAATCATGTTTGAAAGAATGTCATTCGGTTATTTATTCATTGTTTTGTTGGTGTAGATAGAAGAATTCATGGTAATAATAATGCCAGTAAGATTAAGGGTAATCCTAATTGTGTGGGGCTTATAAATTGATCAAAGAAACTTAGTATCATGGTCAATTTCAGGGGATAAGAGGTGTGATGTGATTTAATCATAGTGTCTTTATTGGGGTAAAATTGGTCACTTTAGTAAATATAATTGTTAGTAAAAATAATCATGAAATAACTATTATTTTTAATCATGGGGCTGGATTGAGTTGTGGCATATCATTAGATAGTGATTAAACACTTATTTTAATTACTAAACATATTGGTTAATGAGTTTTCTAACATAGATAGAGATCAATTTTCAAAGTTAATAATGGGAACGGCTTCTACTACAATGGGTATAAAACTATGATTAGCACCACAGATTTCTGAACACTGTCCGTAAAATACACCAGGCCGAGTTGAAATAAATGTTGTTTGGTTTATACGGCCTGGGATGGCGTCGGTTTTTACCCCTAAAGATGGGACAGTCCATGAGTGAAAAACATCTTCTGCTGAAATTAATATACGGATAGGTGATTCTGTTGGAACTACCATTCGATTATCTACTTCTAAAAGGCGTAATTGACCGGGTTCTAGATCATTGGTTGGTGTTATGTAGGAGTCAAATGTGATTGAGTCGTAATCAGTGAATTCGTAGGATCAGTATCATTGGTGACCTATTGATTTTACTGTTAGGCAAGGATCACTGATTTCATCTATTAAATAAAGAATGCGTAATGATGGAAGGGCAATAACAACTATAATAATAGCCGGTAGGATGGTTCATACTATTTCGACTTCTTGTGCATCTATTGAATTGGTGTTGGTAAGAGTTGTGGATATTATAATTGTGATAGTATAAAGTACTAGTGTACTAATAAGAAAGACAATTATTAATGTGTGATCATGAAAGTGAAGTAATTCTTCTATAACAGGGGAGGTTGCGTCTTGGAATCCTAATTGAGCCGGGTATGCCATATTAAGATGTACAAAGGTTACTTTGTAATTTTACCATGACAAGGTAATGTAATAGTTTTACTAACATCTTATAAAAAGGTGATAGATGGTAATATAATTGGCTTGAAACCAGTTAATGTAGGTTAAAATCCTACCCTTTTTGTGGGATTTGGACAAATGTTGGTTCTTCATAAGTGTGGTAAGGTGGAGGGCATCCGTGTAGTCATTCGATATTAGTTGAAGTTAGTTCAGTTAATGCTACTTCTCGTTTGGCTACAAAGGCCTCTCAAATAATAAATATTATCATAATCACGGCGATTAGTGAAATCAATGATCCAATAGATGAAACTGAATTTCATAGGGTATAAGCATCTGGGTAATCTGAGTATCGTCGTGGTATGCCTGCTAGTCCTAGAAAATGTTGTGGGAAGAAGGTCATGTTTACTCCGATAAATATTACACCGAAATGGATTTTTGTTCAGGTAGTGTGGAGTGTATAGCCAGAAAATAGAGGGAATCAGTGAATAAACCCTCCTATAATTGCGAATACAGCTCCTATTGATAAAACATAGTGGAAATGTGCGACAACATAGTAAGTATCGTGGAGTACAATATCGAGGGATGAGTTTGCTAGTACAATACCTGTTAGTCCTCCGACTGTGAATAAGAAAATAAATCCTAAGGCCCATAGTATTGCTGTGTCTCATTTGATAGCCCCTCCGTGTAAAGTAGCCAATCAGCTAAATACTTTTACTCCTGTAGGAATTGCAATAATTATGGTTGCGGATGTAAAATATGCTCGAGTGTCCACGTTTATTCCTACAGTAAACATATGATGAGCCCATACGATAAATCCCAATAGACCGATGGATATTATTGCTCAAACCATGCCTATGTAGCCGAATGGTTCTTTTTTACCTGAATAATAGGCAACAATATGAGAAATTATGCCAAACCCTGGTAAAATTAGGATATAGACTTCTGGATGACCAAAGAATCAAAACAGGTGTTGGTACAAGATTGGGTCTCCTCCTCCTGCGGGGTCAAAGAATGTAGTATTAAGATTTCGATCTGTGAGTAGTATTGTAATGCCAGCTGCAAGAACGGGCAGAGATAAAAGAAGTAAAACTGCAGTGATAAGTACAGATCAGACGAAAAGTGGAGTTTGATATTGTGAAATAGTTGGTGGTTTTATATTAATGATAGTTGTGATAAAATTGATTGCACCTAAAATGGAGGAAACTCCTGCTAGGTGTAAAGAGAAGATTGTCAGATCGACAGATGCGCCTGCATGGGCCATATTTCCGGCTAATGGGGGGTATACAGTTCATCCTGTTCCTGCACCAGCTTCTACTCCAGATGAAGCTAATATTAGTAAGAAGGATGGAGGTAGAAGTCAAAAACTCATGTTATTTATACGCGGGAATGCTATATCAGGGGCTCCAATTATGAGAGGGACTAATCAGTTTCCAAAGCCTCCAATTATGATGGGTATGACTATAAAAAAGATTATAATAAATGCGTGGGCTGTGACAATTACATTGTAGATTTGATCATCTCCAAGTAATGTTCCGGGTTGGCTTAGTTCTGCTCGGATTAGTAGACTCAGGCCAGTTCCGACTATTCCGGCTCAGGCTCCGAAAATTAAATACAGGGTGCCAATATCTTTATGATTTGTTGAGAAAAACCAACGGGTGATTATCATAGGTAAAATGGCTGAGAATTAAGCGGCGGGTTGTAATTCCGATTAGATAGGTTAAAATCCTTTTTTTACTAGCACTGTGGTGAATAATCATATAGGATTGCAGATCTAAGAAGTAGGTAAGACCTGCCGGGGCTTCTCCCCGCTTTTTTTTTAATCGGCGGGAGAAGTAGGTTGAAGCTTGTAGTTTAAAGCGTTTGATTGTTAATTAAGAGATAGTGGGATAGAGGCCCATCTGCCTAGTAGACCTTAGCTTAATTAAAGTATCTGGGTTGCATTCAGAAGATGTGAGGTAGCACTTTGCAGGTCTTAACAGAAACTAGAAGATTTCAACTTCTATTGGGAGATTTGAAGGCTCTAGGTTTAATTTTTAATCCTAAGTTTCTTATATTATGGTAGGGGTAAGGGGTAGTATTATGATGGATAAGATAGTTGTTAATGATAGAACAATAACATATTGGGTGGGTTTTTTATGTCATGTAAATAGTGAATTTACTGTGTTGGGGGATTGGGTTAGTGATAGCGAGTAGGTAAGTCGTAGGTAAAAGAATAGGCTTAATAAAGCAGAGAATGCTATTATGGCAGCGATGGTTATTATATATTGTTTAGTTAGTTCATGTAAAATAAGTCATTTAGGAATGAACCCTGTTATTGGTGGTAATCCTCCTAGGGAAAGAAGGATTGTAGTTGATAGTGCTGTTATGATTGGTATTTTTGATCATGAGATTGTAAGTGAGCTTATTTTTGTTGTGTTTATTAGTTTTATTATTAGGAATATTGATGAGGTTATTGTGAGGTAGATTATGAAGTTTAATAATGTGAGTTGGGGTGAATATGGTAAGATAATTATTATTCAACCTAGATGCGCGATGGATGAAAAGGCTATAACTTTTCGTAGTTGTGTTTGGTTTAATCCCCCCCATCCTCCAGTTAGAGTAGAGATGATACCAATAAGTGTAAGGATATACGGGTTTAATGAGCTGTATATAATAATGATGAGGGATATGGGTGCAATTTTTTGTCATGTGGCTAAGATTAGTCCAGTTATAAGATCTAATCCTTGTAATACTTCTGGTAATCAGAAGTGTATTGGGGCTAATCCTAGTTTTATTGCTAGGGCAATTGTTAGAATGTTTGTGGGCAATGGAAGAGTTTCTTTAATTTCTCATTCTCCTGTATATCATGCATTAATTAATGTTGAAAAAAGGATTAATGTTGAGGCGGTAGCTTGTGTGAGGAAGTATTTTGTTGTAGCTTCTGTAGATCGTGGATGGTGTGGGTTAGATATCAATGGGATGATGGCTAATGTGTTGATTTCTAATCCTATTCATGCTAGAATTCAGTGATGGCTGGATAATGTAATTGTTGTTCCAATTGCCAAGCTTGATAGCATAATTGATAGTGCGTAGGGGTTCATTAGTAAAGGAAGGGATTTAACCAACGTGTTTGGGGTATGGGCCCAAAAGCTTTAGTAGCTGACTTTACTAGGAAGTAGTGTAATGGAAGCACGAAGAATTTTGATTTCTTAAGTTCAGATTCAATTTCTGTTTTTCTAAAGGATATAAGAGGATTTTAGCCTCTATTTTTTACTCTATCAAAGTAATCCTTAATTTTCGGGCATATATCCTATGTTTGTGGGGGAAGGCCTGATATTGAGATTGGTATTGAGATATAGAGTAATGTCATTATAAGTACTATTGGTAAGAAGTTTTTTCATACTAGGTGTATGAGTTGATCATATCGGAAGCGTGGATATGATGCACGAATCCATAAAAATAAAATGGATAGGGAAGTAGCTTTAATTATGAGGTTTATAGTAGTTGTCTCTGGAGTTAAAATATTATATGTTGGGGCTAAAAATAATAAGGTTGAAAGAGTGTTTATTATTAAGATATTTGAGTATTCTGCAAGAAAGAATAATGCAAAGGGGCCACTTGCATATTCTACATTAAATCCAGATACCAGTTCTGATTCTCCTTCTGTTAAGTCAAATGGTGCCCGGTTGGTTTCGGCTAATGTAGAAATGTATCATATTGCTATTAGGGGTCATGCTGGTAATAACAGTCATGTGTACTCTTGTGTACATAAAAAGTTATGTAAAGTAAATCCTCCTGTTATCAGAATAGAACATAGAATAATTAGTCCTAGTGTTACTTCGTAGGAGATAGTTTGTGCTACAGCTCGTAATGCCCCAATTAGTGCGTATTTAGAGTTTGAAGCCCATCCTGATCCCAAAATAGAATAAACTGCTAAACTTGAGATAGAAATGATAAATAAAATGCTTAGATTTATGTCTAAAATGGATGATGGTATTGGTATAGGGGTTCATGTAATAAGAGCAAGTGTGAGGGCTAAAATGGGGGTAATGATAAATATAGTTTGTGAAGAAGTTGAAGGTCGAAGAGGCTCTTTAATAAATAATTTAAGTCCATCTGCAATTGGTTGGAGTAGGCCGGTTGGGCCCACAATATTTGGCCCTTTCCGTAGCTGTATGTAGCCTATAATTTTTCGCTCAATTAAAGTAAGGAAGGCTACTGCTAATAGGATCGGGGCAATTAGTAGTACTGAATTTGTAATGTTGGTTAGTATCATAGCTTAAGAGAGGATTTGAACTTCTGTATAAAGGGCTTAGGTCTTTTGCAATTTCCAGTTTCTGCCACTTAAGCTAGTCTCTTATTTTGAGGTGTATTTTAATTAGTAATTTAGATGTGTTCATAGTTTTATTTAAGGGCGTGTTAATAATATTGGCCTTGTCTTTTCGGTCCTTTCGTACTGGAAAAAAAATTTATATAGATAGAAACTGACCTGGATTACTCCGGTCTGAACTCAGATCACGTAGGATTTTAATTGTTGAACAAACAAACCTTCAACGGCGGTTGCACTGTTAGGATATCCTGATCCAACATCGAGGTCGTAAACCTTCTTGTCGATAGGGGCTCTTGAAGAAGATTGCGCTGTTATCCCTAGAGTAACTTATTTCGTTAGTCAATAAATTGGGTCAAGTTGTAAAATTTTTATTGTTTGACATGTCAGTCTAGATTTAGTAGTCTCGGAGGTTTTATTTTCTCCGTGGTCGCCCCAACCAAAAGCAGCATAATCATAATTGTAAATTTTTGTAAATAACAGTTGTTTGCGTGGTTTAAAGCTTCATAGGGTCTTCTCGTCTTATAATTATATATCAGCTTTTGTACTGATAGATCAGTTTCGTTGACTAGATAGAGGAGACAGTTAAGTTCTCGTTTGGCCGTTCATTCTAGTCTTTATTTAAAAGACAAGTGATTATGCTACCTTAGCACGGTCAGGGTACCGCGGCCGTTTAATGATATATCACTGGGCAGGCGATGCCTCTAATATATGTTTTGATTGCTAGAGGTGATGTTTTTGGTAAACAGGCGGAGCTTAATGTTTGCTGAATTCCTTCTCTATCTTTATGTCTTTCTGTACGCGCTCCTGTGTTGGATTAACGATAAGTTAGAGTAAAGTGTCCTTGTTTAATTTTTATTTTACTTATCGGTGAATGTCAGTAGTTGTTATATTGACTTACACTTATGCGGTAGAGAATTTCTAATTCTTATTACTAGTTCTAGCATTAACTTAATTATATGGTTATAAATAGGCTCAATGTTAAATATGGGTTTTGTTTTTATGTCGGGATCTTAATGTTTGTATTACATGGGCTTTGACGCGTTCTTTGATGATGGCTGCTTTTGGGTCAACGTTTGTATGTAATTTTATTAATTGTGAGCATTACCCATTTTTGTAGATTGTCTTCTTTTTCAAAGGGGCTGTACCCTCTTTGAGTAACTCTTAAGTTTTTATTTTAATTGTAGATGATTTAAATAAAATTTAAGGCTAAGCTTGTACTTGTTTATTGAGCAACCAGCTATTATTAGACTCGTTAGGCATTTCACCACTATTAAAAAATCTTCCCACTCTTTTGCTACAGAGACGGGTTCGCTCTAAATTAAAAGCTGTTTTAGAATAGCTCGTCTAATTTCGGGGTAATAAGCTCTAGGTTTATTTGCTTATGTTAGTCTTGCTAGACCATGATGCAAAAGGTACGGGTTTTAATTCCTGCTTTTTTATACTTTAATGAATTATTTAATTTCTTTTTCAGCCTTCCCTTGCGGTACTTTTTCTATTGCTTCTAATATTCTTTTCTATCACCTATACTTGGGAGGAGGGTAAATGATTTGGTTAATTTCAGTTTAATATTTGGATGATGTTGGTGTGAGTGAAGCTAGCTTTATAGTTCAAAATGATCTGGGTGTAACAGATATTTTTTCGGTGTAAGTGAAATGTTTTAGTTTAACTACATTTTGTAGTTTTTTTATATATACATATAATAATATTAATAATAAATAACAGTAAGGCTAGGACCAAACTTTTAGTGTTCAAGAAAACTGTTAAAATTTTATCTTAGCATTTTCAGTGCTGTGCTTTGAATAAGCTACATAAACAAGTATATAATTTAAATTTTTTTTAACAATTTATAGTTTTTTTAAGTCATTGTGCTATTTTATTTTGTTTTCGAAGTCGTACAAATTCTGTAAGTAGATTTGTATGTGTGTTTTCCCTAAGTTATTGTACTAGTTGAACTTGGTTTTTGGGGTTTGCCAAGGTGAGTAGAGTAGTATAATGGGGGGGTAGGGGGGGTTTACCTAGAAAAATGTTTCTACCGGGGGGAGGAAATATAGAGGTATGTCTTATAAGCATTCATTATATGTTATCATTTATCAATGTTGCGTGGATTAATAATCTTTACATTACATGTCCACGTTTTAGATTAAAATGGTGATAATCACTCTGAGATGTTGGCTGAAAGTTTAAAAAAAGAAAAATAATGAAAGTGCCGAGTCCAGAGATGTCTTAGTTACGAATTAATAAGTAATTAAAGCATTTATCAGCTGTTGATATGTAATTAAAATGACAAATTTTATATTATTGTCATTAGATTTCGCATTATAAGTCTATTACGGTTTGATTGCTGGTTTCCCGCACCAATGTTATTGATATATTTAACTGTACTAATAGATATTCGTGTGGAAAATAAATGAATGTACATTTATACATAGATATAAAAAATATAGATAGATTCAGGAGATAGTTAAAATAGAATTTTGGCCTTGGGTGCCAAAGGTGGGGATTAAAAATTTCCCTCTTCTGAAGCATTTAAAAATAAAGTTCAAGAGAGGTGTTAATCTCTATTTTTAGCTTACAAGACTAGTGCTTTAGAATTAAGCTACTTAAACTGTAGGGGAATAAATTACAGTTGAAATTTGTCCAATTAAAATTAGAGGGTCTTCTACTGGTTGTCCGCCAATTCAGGTTAGGATTACTGCGTTGGCTGCAATTGATCAGAATAGGATTTGTATGGTGTTTCAAAATGTCTTTTTTTAAGTAGTATTTTTCATTTTGATTAATCCAAGAGCACTTTCCAGTGCGCTTACCATGTTACGACTTTCCTCATCTAGGTAGAGGTAATTTAAATATGTTTGTTGTTATTTTAGTTGATGAGAGTGACGGGCGGTGTGTGCGCGCCCCATGGCCTTTTTAAAAAGAATTTTATAGTTTCTTTTTACTGCCAAATCCTGCTTCATATGTTGTTTTCATTACATGAATTCGTAAGTTCTTAATAGGAAAATGTAGCCCATTTCTTCCCATCTCGTGTGCTACACCTTGACCTGACGTATTGAGTTAGAATTCATTTTGCTAATTTTTGTTCTTTCACAAGGTTAGCTGGTGACGGTGGTATATAGGCTGAAGTGGCTAGAGATGGTGAGGTAAAGCGTGGATTATCGATTAAAGAACAGGCTCCTCTGGGTGGGTTTGGGGCACCGCCAAGTCCTTTGAATTTTAAGCTATTGCTCGTAGTTTTCTGGCGGATGGTAGTAGTATAAGCAGTTTGTGGCTAAGCATAGTGGGGTCTCTAATCCCAGTTTGTGTCTTAGCGGTGGTGGGGTAAAAATGTTTGGTAAAATAAGGCTACTTTCGTTGTTGGGTTTATGTCTTTCTATTCAACGTATAACAGTTTAGTAAGATTTTAGCCTTAGAGAATAAATTTAGGTTATACCACGCTTTACGCCGTCAAAGTATCAGTTTGTGTCTTTCGTATAGCCGCGGTGGCTGGCACGAGATTTACCGACTCTGTTAACCATTTCTGTGTCGAGCTTAGTTTTTGCTCATATTCAATGTTTATCACTGCTGCATGCCCTTGAGGGTGTGGATTATCTGGATGTTTTTGGCTATAAGGGTTATGTGCCTGATATCAGCTCCTGCTTTTGGTTGGGCTGTTCACTGGGGTGCGGAAACTTGCATGTATAAAACTGGTTATAAATGATAGTAAGGCTAGGACCAAACTTTTAGTGTTCAAGAAAACTGTTAAAATTTTATCTTAGCATTTTCAGTGCTGTGCTTTGAATAAGCTACATAAAC